TTTTTTCGTTCCTATTCTTCTTTTTTTTTGCTATTAAATTAAAAAGGGACTTAAAAAATTTCAAAGGATTTTTTCGTTCCTGATAGTAATTTATTTAATCAGTGGATGGAAGCATACTCTGGATCGGAATTGTGGGGAGTACTGCTTGATTTTTTCTACCAATTTAAAGCCCCAATTAGTATTCTTTTTCTATTATGCGTAAATTCTCTTTTGGATAATTTACAAAATCTGCGTTACTAATCCTTTGTGTATCTTGGTGTTCCTAACCATCCACTCTTTTTTTATTAACCCCCTTATTTTTTTTATGTTAATGCATCTATGATAATTCATACAAATGGTAACTAAAACTCAATAAGGTTGGTCTTTTGAGCCCGCTTCAAAACAGGAATTATCCAATCTTGGGTTAAACGGCCTCTTCTGTTTATAATTCACTTAATTCTTATACATAGAAAATGAGACTCAATATTTTTACTACCATTTTAAATCATCATACGAACGAAGTAATATCGTATTCTGAAATTCTATTAAATAGAAGCTGTTTTATTTCACTCATATAACTATCTGATTTAGTTCTTCAATCCTAATTGTGAAAAATAAATAAAATTAAGATAATGAAAGTATCTATTTAATTTATTCGACTCCTTTCCTATATAGTAGTAGAAGTATAAAGAGAGGAGGATAGCAATAGCATCGAATAGCCCTTTCTGTTTCAACGAATCGCACGTAGAGATATTGATAAGACACATAGAGTTAATGGTATTTCATAACTAATCGATTGAGCAGCAGCTCGTAGACCACCCAAAAAGGAATATTTATTATTCGACCCATATCCTGACATAAGAAGTCCAATGGGCGCAATACTCGAAATCGCAATCCATAAAAAAACACCTATATTGAAATCAGATAAAATAAAGTTATAGCCAAAAGGAATTACTGAATAGCTTAGTAGAATTGATATAACTGATATGGATGGTCCAATACTGAATAAACGAATATCTCCCCTAGATGGAATAAGATTCTCTTTGAAAAGGAGTTTTGTTCCATCTGCTAGAGCTTGAAGAACTCCAAAAGGACCGGCGTATTCGGGTCCAATGCGCTGTTGTATCCCTGCAGATATTTCTCTTTCTAACCATACAATTGCTAGTACACTAATTGTGATTCCCAATATAAGAATCAAAATAGGTACAAGTACCCATAGAATTCCATAGACTTCGTTTAAAGATTCCAATCCGGAAAAAGAATGGATATCTTGGATTTCCGTTGTATCAATTATCATTTCAACGATCAATTTCTCCCATAATGATATCTATGCTACCTAGTATTGTCATAATATCAGCCAATTTCATTCTTTTAACTAATTGAGGAAGAATTTGCAAATTGATAAAACCTGGTGGACGAATTTTCCATCTCCAAGGAAAACCATTCTGATCTCCTATTAGAAAAATTCCTAATTCTCCCTTGGGAGCCTCAACTCTTACATAAAGTTCTTGTTTCGGCAATTCAAAAGTCGGAGACGATTTTTTACCAATGAATCGATATTCAAAATCATTCCATTTTTGCTCCTTTTCTCTCTCAAAGCAGCGGATTTCTAAATTTTCATATGGCCCGCCGGGAATTCCTTCCAAAGCCTGCTGAATAATTTTAATGGATTCCGTCATTTCACCAATTCGAACTAAATAACGAGCTAATGAATCTCCTTCTTTTTGCCATTGAACTTCCCAATCAAATTCCTCGTAACATTCATAATTATCTACTTTACGTAGATCCCATTCTATTCCGGAAGCCCGAAGCATCGGTCCTGATAAACCCCAATTTATTACTTCCTCTCTACCAACAACACCTACTCCCTCAACCCGTTCTAAAAAAATCGGATTTCGCGTAATAAGGTTTTGATATTCAACAACCCTTGTTAAAAAATAATTGCAGAAATCAAAACATTTATCTATCCAACCATAAGGTAGATCAGCCGCTACGCCTCCGATACGAAAAAAATTATGCATCATTCTCATACCTGTCGCAGCTTCAAATAGATCATATATTAATTCTCTTTCTCTAAAAATATAGAAAAAAGGGGTTTGTGCACCAATATCTGCCATAAAAGGTCCGAGCCATAGTAGATGAGAAGCTATACGACTTAACTCCAACATAATTACTCGGATATAGCTGGCTCTTTTAGGTACTTGAATATTTCCCAATTGTTCCGGTCCGTTTACGGTTATTGCTTCTGTGAACATAGTAGCTAAATAATCCCAACGTGTTACATAAGGCAGATATTGGATAATTGTCCGATTTTCCGCAATTTTTTCCATCCCTCTGTGTAAATAACCCAATATTGGTTCACAATCAATAACATCTTCACCATCCAGAGTAACAATAAGTCGAAGAACACCATGCATTGATGGGTGCTGAGGCCCCATATTGACTATCATGAGGTCTTTTCTTGTAGCTGGGACATTCATAGGTTTTTCCTCGATTCATTCTTCCATGAATCGTAAAAAAAAAAGTTCATCTAAATTCAGGATCTAAAAAATCGAATAATTGAAAATGACTCTTGAAATTAACGAATTTGTGACTCCCTAATACCCAACTGATTTATTAATTTTTTATAACGTATTCGATTTTTCTTTGCCAAATAAGACAGTAGTCGTTGTCGTTTTCCCAGAATTTTACGTAAACCTCTTTGAGATAAATAGTCTTTTCGATGTAATTCAAAATGTGAAGTAAGTCTTCGTATCTTATTAGTGAAATTGATTACTTGAAATTCAACAGATCCAGGGTTTTCTTCTTCTCTTTTGTTTGAAATAACAGGTATAATTGAATTTTTTATCATAAAATAAAATGAAAGCTTTCCTCTCCCCCCTTTTTTGATAGATATTTTTATTGATCAGTAATAGTAATTACACTAATTTTTTATATTATTAATTAAATTATCTTAATTTACTTAAAAATTATGAATTTCTTTTTTTTTTTTTCAAATAAAATTAATTACAAATAGAAATACTATACTATATTTATGGATTCACAAAATAAAAAATTCTATTGTATACTTAAAAAAAAAGAAGACGATTTTTTTGATTCATTTTTCTATCTAAAATCATTGAATTAGTATCAATGATGCGTGTGCGCATTTATAAATATATATCTTATCTTCACATATCTTATATGTGAAGATAAGAAATTATTCTATTCTAATTCTAAATAGAAGATAAATGGGAAAATTATCAATCAAATTTTCAATCGCGGATACATATGTATCCTTAATATACTGAAACGGCTTCCATTTTGGGTATCAAACCAATAGCGATTTATACAAGCTAAATCTTCTAATCTATAATTTGGCCAAAGAAAGAATTTTAAATTCATTAGTTTTTTTGTTTCTATATCAAGATCTTTATTTTTAGCCACAACTTGACAGCCAGTATTTATTTTATTCTCATTGCAATTTATTGTCTTTCTAGTATTTTTAGGATTCAAACAAATTAGAATTCTCAATTCTCTACGGCGTCTATTGGACAAAAGATTTTCAGGAACAAGCAAATCAGTATGATTTTTATCTTTATTTTCTGTTATCTTCTGATTTCTTGTTCTTGTAATGTTTTTATCAAAATTCTTTTTATCAACACGACCTTTTTCTGGATTTCTTTGAAAAATTTGACGCTTATTCTTATGAATCAACGATAGGTTTATGGTTTGATACATAAAAAATTGTTCATAGTTTTTTTTAGACAGACGAGCAGGTTCGACAGAAAATATTTGTTTTTCAATCGATTCTTGAGTGTCTATAAATCCTGTAAGAGTGAAATCCGGATTTTCATGAATCGCCATAGTATCTAGATTTATTTCTCCCCTTTTTATAGAGCGTATCAAAAATTTTTTAAGAGTTTTCAATCTAATCAGGAAACAATAACATTGGATCTGATTCATTATTGTTTCGTGGAATAAATTATCAAAGTTCAATTGAAAACCTAAATACTTGTCTACTAAGAATTTTTGTTCTCCCCTTATCTCGTCGGGGAAGTTATTTCGCTCTATATCTATGTAGTCCTCTCGTTTTAGACTATTCGAACCATTGTCCCAGTATGAGTCTTCATAAGCTTGGTTTAAGCGAGATAGATATCGACCTAATGGACCCGCATCTGGTTCTTGGTTTCCTTTTTTTAGAATGTCGGAATTAAGATTTTTGTTTTTACTAACATCTTTTCCATAAACAGGGAAAAAAAGGAATTTTATTGGTAGAAGCCAAGGATTCTTCTGATATGCATCATAAAATATTGATAATTTTGAAAAGAACCAAAATTTCGATTTCGGATTCGATTTCGGATTCGATTTCGGATTCGATTTCGGATTCGATATAGAACGATTTGGTATTTCTACATTCATTACCATCCAATCAAAATACTTTCTATCCAGATTTTTTTCCATATCTATAATAGCATCTTCTGCTAGATAATTTTTGATAGAGATATCGCCCGTTATATCAAAAAATTCTTTTTTACATGTGTTGTCATTATAAGAAATGGTTTGGTTTTTGTTTGTTTGGAATGGTGATCTATATCCATAAATATATGAATTTTTCTTATCTGCATAATTAAGATATTTATATGACAAAAGATCATATCTATATTGTTTTTTAATTTTTTTTTGAAAATTTAATAAGTCTACTTCTTCGTTTTCGTTTTTGTAAAGAATTAATCGGGTTTTTTCATAGGAATCATAGTTGATTAAATCTTTATTTTGAGCCACACGATGTTTATTGATTCTCTTTCTCCAGTGTTGTGGTACTAATCTCGACCATCTGCTCTTAGGTAAATCATATTGATAATGAACCTTTAACCAATTTGTCCATTGATTCATTACAGAATGGGGACGGTTCTTATGTCTTAATTTTGAATTAAATATTCCCTGTATTCTAAAAAAATAATTCTTTATTTCATTCTTAAGAAAAAAAGATCTTTCATGAGATTCAAAAATAGATCTTAACTTATACTTATATCCGTTAATAACTTGGATTTGTGATAATTTAAAAAATACATATGCTTGTGACAAAGAAGATACGTCACAAGAATTCTCTGAATTCGTAATATTACAAGATTTGTCTATAATTGACATAAATGGAATTATACTTCGATGTGTTTTATCAATTCTTTCTGCATTTGTTTTTTTATTGGAAATGGATTTAGTTACAATCTTTTTTGTTGATTCAAGAAAAAGTTGTATATTGATCCGAGGAATACCAATAATACATAAAAGGATATCGACGTATACCCTTTCCATGAAAAATTTGAAAAAAGAATATGATTTACGGGTTAATCGAACAATTCTTCTTTGTAATATTTGTAAAATATTTTTTTGTAATTCGAATCTTTTAGCATCATAAGTTGTTTTGTTAGAATTGAAACTTTTCTCTGAAGTTATAACCCCCCCTTCGTTTGTCATTTTTTCTATTTCTGTTATGATTGTCTTTGTTTTAACATTAAGATCTTTTATTCTTTTTTCTGTCAATGAACTATTTGTCCAATTCATAGAGTGAATTATAACGGGTGATTCGTAAATCATTGGATTATTCTTACTGATTGTTGAATTTTTCTTGTTTTCACCCAATTCATATATATTTTTGAATCTAAATAGAATACTTTTGATGTTCCATTTTTCTATTTCTTTTAAGATAGTTAGAAACCATTTTTTTCTTTCATTTAAAACTTGTAGAACTAGAAAAAAACGATTTTTGAAATTTTTTTTCAATTGTTTTTTAATTTTTTTAAAAATGGGACCCAAAAATGAAAATGGATTCGGGAAAAAATAATCAAGGTACGATTCCACTTGTGTTCCACAAGCTGTTAAATACCAGAAGTTTTTTTTTTTAACGTTTTTTTTTTCAGTAGATCTTTTTTTTTTTTCCGTAGATCGTAGCTTAGATTTGTGCCAAGGTTTCAAAACAAAAGGAGATAAGATCCTTATCTGAAGACCCTCTGTGAACCAGTTTTTTGGAAATTCTTTGTGGGATACTGGAATGCCCTGATAGGTGCATTTAATATGCACTTCTTTTTTCCAATCCCTAAAATCTTCTGACCATTCGGGATATTGAAATAATAGTATACGAATGATATTTTTTGTTATTATCAATGAAGGTACTATAATATATTTTCTAATAAATGATTGGATTATTATTATAAAGCTTCTAAGTATTAGACCATAAAGAATGCTCTCCCAGGCCTCTTCTATTTCTGCAAGTCTTTTTTCGTCGTCGTTTTTTTGTTCCTCTATTTGATCCTCTTCTACCCTTTTCTCCATAGCCAAAAATTCTGAATTGTCTGTACCTTTTTTCCTGAAATATTCTTTCAAATATAGATATATATCATCGAAAAGATCACCCAAAAAAATTTGTTGTGTTTGGTCCAAAAAAATGGGGGAATTGGGATGTCTTTGAAAGAGTTTCCAAGTCACTGTTTTACGCCTTAGAGAGCGCATAGATCCTTTGATTATTTCTCGGGAAAAATCCGGTTCGCGTGAATAATTTAGTAAAACCAATCCGTTTTCGTTATCCTCAACAACCTCATTATCATCAGCGCCAAAAGTATTAGAAATATTTTTTATAGTACTTTTAATAGCACTTTCAAGAAAATCTTCTGTTTTACTATTATAAATAACTATAGGTTGGGCTTCTCTGCAACGAATCTGAGGTTCCCGTGAGGATCCTTCCGTCAGTTCCTCCAAATCGTCGATTAAACTGTATGACCATTTAGGAACTTTTTTACTGATTTCGTCTATTTGTTCCTGGTTCAGATCACTTTGAATTGTGTCCAATAAGAATTTTTTTTTTCTTTTTTTTTCTTCGGAATATATTTTGACTTGTTCATGTTCTGGAAATAAATAAAGTTTGTCAAAATTCAAACTTGATACTGATTTTTCCGAAAATTTACTTATTAAGTTAAAAAAAAAACCAATTTCATTTAATAATGATTTTCTATAAAATGGATTTATTTTCTGTTCAAATTCGGGATCTGGATAATGACTATTAATAGAAAGAAGGATACCGTGAATCTTATTGATCAAAACGGAATTTGTTTTGTAAATTTCATTTTCAATTGATGGTGAGAAATTGTTTGGCATTTGTCCACGAAAGCATCCATTCAAGAAAGGATCATATATTTGAGTTAAGTATTTTATTTTATTCTTATCATTACACAATCTAATTCGGTTTTCTAATACATCCATAGGAAGAAATTTCTTATCTAGAACCTTAGCTCTTTTATAAAATTCATTGCTTAGTTTCTTTCTTTTTTCTTTATTATTGGAGCTCCAAGAATTAGACAAATCATTATAGGAGATTTTATCTCTTGTGAAGAGATCAATTTTTTTTTCCATCATTTTAAGAAAAGTAGATAAATGAGGTGGGTACGTGAAAGATATTCTTTCTTTTCCATCACTTTGACATATATGAAAAAAAAATTGTGAATTTTCATTTCTTACGACATTGTCAAAGTAATCATTATTGATATA